TTGGTAAAAGGGCCCCGACTTATTTCCAGAATTAGAGTTCGACCGCAGCTGCCCCTTTTTTGGGGGGGATCAAGTTCCTTGCCAACTATCGACCCCGATCTCTTTTCATTTGTTTTGGGTATTACCAAACCTAGCCTAGCCTTCGTCAATCACACTAAAGCAGAGCACCAACTATGGCAAGGCCCCCTTAAGGGTTAGGTTAGTCAATCCAGCCCGAGACGCGTTCGTTGAAAAAACCGCCGTAGGAATGGAGACCTTTCAATAGAGCGGAGGCGAACTGATCAACGAGAAAGAGGCCCTACTCACTACAAACGAATACACCAAAAGATCGAACTGCACTCATGCCTCTCCCGCATCAAGTTGACCGCCCCCCCTACGTAGTGATTCTATTAATCATGTACGTAGGTAGGGCCCTCCATTCTGATTGGTATATCATGAAAAAAGAAAGCCATTTGCACCAGGCGCACTGCGCTTTCCCTTGCCCAGATGTTCGCCTTTCTAAGTCAAGTAATGGTGACCCGCCGAAGACTGGAGCCTCGTAACATGTTGACGAAGACCTTCGAACTGAGGGTTCGATCAGTAGAGGGGACGACTTTGCCCCCCCGGAAGAAGAATAGCCCCGCTCTCTAGCCGACTGATCCCGTTGATCATATAACTGGGAGGGAACGTGTCACATTAGAGGTGAACGATCAGAGATGTCCTCTAATCACCACGATGAGGCTGGTCTCTCTTTTAGTAGACTCAGCTATGAATATGAATGAAGAAATGAATGCCGGGCTCTTTCTTTCACTGCTAACCCCAAGAAGTTTCTGAATGCTGATACTTTCTGTTTCGTCGAGCCCCGAGCTTGTGGTCCTCCTTTGAGTGTGAGTTCAATTGGATGAATCCGTCAAGTCAAGGTCAACGTACGTAGCAGCAAAGCAAGGATGGCGCATCGCCTATTTATTTATCGTTCTCGTTCGGGAGCCAAAACGAACACACCTGCTACCTACTGTACTGGACCTTCGACCAGGCATTCTACCCTTGTCGAATCGGAACCAACCACCACTGCATTGCGCTCGAACAGTTGAGCGGCCGCCGGCCAGCAACTTCCGTACACAGATATAGATTCATTCTTCGTACCTGGTCCAACCTCACAACCCTTCGCGGGTTGGTCAGAAGTCAGTCTTGTTTGGTAAGACGGAATTGGACAAAGAAAAGAGAGTGCTTGACCGGAACAACGGTCAACAAAGACCGTAATTACATAGATAACTGCTCCTCCCTTTCTCCGTCTTTAAGGCTTTAAGGCGAACCGTATGATGGCTGGAAAGAAAGACGACCTCACCTTCTCGTAGATGGTGTCAGTGAGAGCTACTTTAGTATCCCCCGTTGACCTTCTTTTGTTTTGTAGATAGAATCTTCAATGAGTGGAAACAAGCAACCTTACTAATAAAGGTGCTTGTTGAGTAAGGCCGGCTTTAGAGCCCAAGCCCCTTTAATATGATGAGAAGAAGAGGGGCCGCCCTCTTTTCCGCACCAATCCTTATTTACTACTACATCTTTTTTTGGGTGTATAGCTCAGTTGGTAGAGCATTGGGCTTTTAACCTAATGGTCGCAGGTTCAAGTCCTGCTATACCCAAACCTACCTTACGCTATACTATTAGTAAGGATGCGTAGTAGCGTTCAAAGATCACTCTTTGGCCTTTAGACTCGCTTCAGCGACTTCGCCCTTTAAGTGACAAGGGTAAGGAGTAGTATAAGAGTGGCTTGGGAACAGCTTCTGGGGCTAATCACAGTAAGAGAGTCCAATCTCTAAAATAGAGCTTAGTCTCTCCATAGTAGGTAGTATACTATACTAGTAGAAGGCGTAGGTTATGACTTGATCCAATAGAGTCAGAACACCTTTCTATCTAAAAGGAATGGTGCTCGATGAAACGATCCAGATTCCACACTATGCTGTGGGCTGGGGAGGGAGCTGCTCTGCGAAACTGGGCGTTCAGTGTTCTTATGGGGGAACCATACTAGAAAGAGAATAGAAAGAGCCTTCAAAAAAGAGCGAGTGAGTGATGGGCAACCTTAGTCTATATGTTGCTTGTGAGCCGCCAAGTACCAGTCTCGCAACAGTACTGGCGTAAAAGGATTGGTCCTTCACTTGCTGATCGTTCGCGAGTCGAACTCGCTCTCTTGCCACGCCTTTCACTCACTCGCTTTAGTCGGACTCAATCACTCTTTTTGTTTTGTTTGGAGGATCATTCGTTCTTCACTCTCTTGCTATTACCCGCAGGGAGCGCAGCAACCAAGGTGCATATTATCATATAGAAACAAGCGAAGCGTAGCAATTCGTACTACCGGAAAAGTTTCGCTAACCGGCAGGCAATAGAGTCCGCCGATAGGCGCAAGCAAGCGTAGCGAATCACATAGATAAGCCCCTACCTGCCAGCGCGCGGATAGATAGGGCGGGCGAAGCGCGAAGGGGATGGATGTCTGAGCGGTTGAAAGAGTCGGTCTTGAAAACCGAAG